TCTGGAACAATCACAAAAACTTTTTTGATTATGGATCTACTACCAGAAATTCAATGCGTAATCTCAGCATTCAATGTGTATTCCTGAATAATCTAATTTTTCAATTATTCAACCATTTCATTTTACCAAGTTCAACGTTAGCCAGATTAGTCAACATTTATATGTTTCGATGTAACAACAAGATGTTATTTGTAACAAGTAGTTTTGTTGGTTGGTTAATTGGTCACATTTTATTCATGAAATGGGTTGGATTGGTATTATTCTGGATACGGCAAAATCATTCGATTCGATCTAATAAGTACCTTGTGTCAGAATTGAGAAATTCTATAGCTCGAATCTTTAGTATTCTCTTATTTATCACCTGTGTCTACTATTTAGGCAGAATGCCGTCGCCTATTGTCACTAATAAACTGAAAGAAACCTCAGAAACGGAAGAAAGAAAGGAAGAAAGCGATGTAGAAACAACTTACGAAACGAAGAAGACTAAACAGGAACAAGAGGGATCCACCGAAGAAGACAAAGATAGCCCAGTTTACGAAGATTCTTATCTTGATACCAATTGGGAATTGGGAAAACCTCTTGTAACTTTTCTTTTCGATTATCAAAGATGGAATCGCCCATTGAGATATATAAAAAATGATCGATTTGAAAATGCTGTACGAAATGAAATGTCACAATATTTTTTTGATACATGCACAAGTGATGGAAAACAAATAATATCTTTTACATATCCACCCAGTTTATCGACTTTTTCAGAAATGATAGAACGGAAAATTTCTTTGTACACGACAGAAAAAGTATCCCACGAGGACCTGTATAATTATTGGGTTTATACCAATGAACAAAAAAAAAACAACTTGAACAATGAATTGATAAGTCGAATAAAAATTCTAGAAAAAGAGAAGGGATCTTTTGCTTTAGATATGCTCGAAAAAAGGATCAGATTATGCAATGATGAGAATGAACAAGAATACTTGCCAAAAATGTATGATCCTTTTTTGAAAGGACCCTCTCGAGGAACAATAAAAAAAATTGATTCACGTGTAATCATGAATAATTTAATTACTTCACCAGCATATTCCGTAGAAATGTTTTGGATAAATAAGATTTATGGTCTATTTCATAATGATTCTCGAGAATTTGGACATAAAAAGAATATGTTTGACTTTGGAGAGGAATCATTATTGAATTCGGTTGGGAATTACTTAACCTCAATTGATGAATTATCTCTTGAACGCACACGAGGAACTTATTTGGAAAGTGAAGCAAAATCTTTGAAATTTGTATTCAATGTAATTACAACTGATCCAAACGATCTAACAACAATTAGAAGTAAATTTACTGGAGCGAAAGAAATCAGTAAAAGGGTTTCTCGATGGTCATATGAATTGACAGATTTTTGGGAAGAAGAGGAGGAAGAAGAAAACAAAGAAGAGGAAAATAGAAATGAAATTCGTTCAAGAAAAGGCAAATGGGTCGTAATTTATACTGATAACGATCAGAATACTAGTACTAATAATACTAATAATGCTAGTGCTAATAATGCTAGTACGAGTGCTGAAGAAGAGGAAGAAGAGATAGCTTTGATACGTTACTCACAGCAATCAGATTTTTCCCGGGATATGATCCCAGGATCCATGCGTGCTCAAAGACGTAAAATAGTTATTTGGAAACTGTTTCAAGCAAATGCGCATTCTCCACTTTTTTTGGATCGAATAAACAAAACATTTTTTTTTTCGTTTTTTGATATCTCTGAAATGCTGAATTTCATTTTTCGAAATTGGGTAAGGAGAAACCCAGAATTACAAAATTCTTATTTTGAGGAGGACGAGATACAAGAAAATAAGAAAACAAACGAAGAGGAAAATGAACGAATAGCAATATCAGAAGCTTGGGATACGTTTTCATTTAGTCAAGGAATAAGAGGTTTAATACTAATAACTCAATCTTTTCTTAGAAAATACATTATATTACCCTTATTAATAATAGCTAAAAATATTGGTCGTATGTTATTATTGCAATTCCCCGAGTGGTACGAGGATTGGAAGGAATGGAATAGAGAAATACATGTTAAATGTACCTATAATGGTGTTCAATTATCAGAAACAGAATTTCCCAAAGATTGGTTAATAGACGGTATTCAGATAAAAATTCTATTTCCTTTCTGTCTGAAACCTTGGCGAAGATCTAAGGTACAATCTCATCATAGAGATGATCAAATAAAGAAAGAAGAAAAAAAAGAGAATTTTTGTTTTTTAACAGTCTGGGGAAGAGAATCGGAACTACCCTTTGGATCTCCTCGAGAACGACCTTCTTTTTTTGCGCCCATTTTTAAAGAACTCGAAAAAAAATTGAGAAAAGTGAAAAGGCAATTTTCTCAAGTTATAAAAATTTTTAAAGAAAGAATAAAATGGTTTCTAAAAGTTTCAAAAGAAAAAACAAGATGGATAGTTCTAGTTATAAACCAAATAATGAAAGAACTTGAAAAACTAAACTCTATTTTCCTATTGAAATTGAGAAAGGTGAAAGTATATGAACGGAATGAAAACGGAAAAGATTTAAAAGAAAATAAAATAAATAATAAGATTATCCACGAATCGACTGTTCGAATCCGACCCAGGAATTGGGTAAATGAAAATTATTCACTCATAGAAAGAAAAATGAAAGATCTTGCTAATAAGACAATCACAATTAGGACACAAATAGAAGGAATTACAAAAGACAAGATAAAAATGGTTCGAACTTATGATGATAAAGAATCGGAATCACAGAAAAACTTTTGGCAAATATTCAAAAGAAAAAATATCCGATTAATACGTAAATCTCATTATTTTATGAAATCCTTTATTGAAAAAATATACATGGGTATATTACTATATATCATTAAGATTCCTAGAATTAATCCACAACTTTTCTTTGAATCAACAAAAAAAATCATCAAAAAATCCATTTACAACGATCAAACAAATCTAGACGAAATTTATAAAAAAGATAAAAATGCAATGAACTTTATTTTGGCTATAAGAAAGTCGTTTTCTAATACTAATATTAGTAATAATAATAATTCTAATATTTATTGTGACTTATCTTTTTTGTCTCAAGCATATGTATTTTACAAATTATCCCAAAATCAATTACTTAACAAGTATCACTTGAGATCTGTACTTCAATATCACGGTACCTATCCTTTTCTTAGGGATATAATCAAGGATTATTGTACGATACGAGGAATATTGAATTCCAAATTAAAGCATAAGAAAATTCATAAGTCTGGAATGCATAATTGGAAAAACTGGTTAAGGGGGCATTATCAATACAATTTCTCTCAGACCGAGTGGTCTCGCTTAGTACCGAAAAAATGGCGAAATAGAGTCAATCAGCGTCGTCGGATTCAAAAGAAAGACTCAATGAAATTGGATTTATATAAAAAAGAAAAAGACCAATTAATACATTACATGAAACAAAATTACCATGCAATGGACTTAGTAATGAGTCAAAAAGACAAATTGAAAAAACATTATGAATATGATCTTTTGTCATATCAATATATAAATTATGGAGATAGGAAAGACTCATATACCTATGGATCAACACTCCGAGTAGAGGACCAAAAAATTCCATATAATTTCAATACACCAAAACCCAAGTCGTTTCATGGATTAATAAGTATAGCTATTAGTGATTATCTAGAAAAAAGATCTATTATTGATACGGACAAAATTTTGGATAGAAAACTTTTTAATTGTGGAATTCTCCATTTTTTTCTAAAAAAAAATATCGATATTGAGGCCCGGACCAATATGCATATCGGCAAAAAGATTAATAAAAATGCAAAAACTGAAGCTATAAATTCTCAAAAATTTAAAAAATTAAAAAAGGGGAATCCTTTTTCTTTTACAACTCATCACAAAATCAATCCATCCCATCAAAAAAGTCTTTTTTTTGATTGGATGGGAATGAATCAAGAAGGGTTATATCGTACCATATCAAATCTGGAACCTTGGTTTTTTCCAGAATTTGTGTTACTTTTTGATGCATATAAGATGAAACCGTGGATCATACCAATCAAATTACTTATTTTTCATTTTCATAGAAATGCAAATATTAGTCAAAGTGAAAAGATCGACGTAAATAAAAAAAAAAATCTTGAATTAGAAAACTCCAACCTCCAAAAAAACAAACAACAAGATCAAGGAGATCTTGTATCAGATCTAGGAAAAAAAAAGAAAAAAAAAGATGTTGAAGAAGATGACACGGAGACAGACATTCAAAAGAGTAGAAAGAAAAAAAAAATGAAAAGCAAGAAAGAAGCAGAACTGAATTTCTTCCTGAAAAAATATTTGCTTTTTCAATTAAGATGGTATGATTCCTTGAATGAAAGAATAATCAATAATATCAAGGTATATTGTCTTCTACTTAGACTGATAGATCCAACAGAAATTGCTATATCCTCAATTCAAAGAGGAGAGATGTGTCTGGATATAATGTTGATTCCGAAAGATCTAACTTTTACAGAATTGGTAAAAAAGGGAATATTTATTATAGAACCGCTTCGTCTATCTATGAAAGGAGACGGAAAACATATTATATATCAAACTATAGGTATTTCATTGGTTGATAAAGATAAACACCAAACTAATACTAATAGAAAATGCAGAATAAAAAATCTATATGTTGATAAGAAGAATTTTGCTGGATCCGCTGGACGACGCAGCAATATACTTGTGACTAGAAAGAAAAATAATTATGATTTACTTGTTCCTGAAAATATTCTATCTCCCCGACGTCGTAGAGAATTGAGAATTCTAGTTTGTTTCAATTCCCGAAATTGGAATGTTGTGGATAAAAATCCAATATTTTGCAATCAAAATAGCATAAAGAACTGTGAACTCTTTTTGAATGAGGAAAAGCATCTAAATACAGATGCAAATAAATTCATTAAATTCAAATTGTTTCTTTGGCCGAATTATCGATTAGAGGATTTAGCTTGTATGAACCGTTATTGGTTTGATACCAACAACGGCAGTCATTTCAGTATGTCAAGAATATATATGTATCCACGATTCAGAATTAGTTAATAGTATATTTCCTATATATCGCATGGCCTATTCGATATATAAAAGCCGAAAGATATACGCCCGCGCTATATTACATTCTGGTACATAATACCGATTTAATTACGTATCAATTTCATGAATGCATAAATGTGTCATGTCTGTCATTCCTTTCTATCCAAATCAAATTTTCAATTTGATTTGGATAAAATAAATTGAAATAAATTTACTATTTGTTATATATATGAAAAATCCAAAATTTTTGTGTACTAGATTCAAATAATTGGTATAGTATATATAGTAAAAATTATTATTTTTCCTGATCGGTAAAATTTACGAAAAAAAAAAAAAGAAAAAAATTTATTTTTTATGGTAAAAAATTCATTCATATCAGTTATTTCACAAGAAAAGGAAAAAAATTGCGGATCTGTTGAATTTCAAGTATTCAGTTTCACCAATAAGATACGCAGACTTACTTCCCATTTGGAATTACATAAAAGAGATTTTTTATCGCAAAAGGGTCTACGAAAAATTCTGGGAAGACGTCAACGATTGCTGGATTATTTGTCAAAGAAAAATAGAGTACGCTATAAGAAATTAATTGGTCAGTTGGGTATTCGGGAGTCAAAAACTCGTTGATTTGAAGATTGGTTTTCATTTTTTTTTTTTAGTTAAGTTATAAGTTAATAGTAATTATTAGATTTTTCATTTTGATGAACCTCATTTTGAGAAATTCATGGAATAATGAATTAAGGAAGAAAGGATATGGCTGTACCGACTACAAGAAAAGATCTTATGGTAGTTAATATGGGTCCTCACCACCCATCAATGCATGGGGTTCTTCGACTGATTGTTACTCTGGATGGGGAAGATGTTATTGACTGTGAACCCATATTAGGTTATTTACACAGAGGGATGGAAAAAATAGCGGAAAATCGAACAATTATACAATATTTGCCTTATGTAACACGATGGGATTATTTAGCCACTATGTTCACAGAAGCAATAACAGTGAATGCACCAGAACGATTGGAAAGTGTTCAAGTACCTAAAAGAGCCAGTTACATTAGAGTAATTATGCTGGAACTGAGTCGTATAGCTTCTCATTTATTATGGCTTGGGCCTTTTATGGCGGATATCGGCGCGCAGACTCCCTTTTTCTATATTTTCAGAGAAAGGGAATTGTTATATGATCTATTTGAAGCCGCTACAGGTATGCGAATGATGCATAATTATTTCCGTATCGGGGGAGTCACTGCTGATTTACCTTATGGCTGGATAGATAAATGTTTGGATTTCTGCGATTATTTTTTAACAGAGATTGTTGAATATGAAAAACTTATTACGCGGAATCCCATTTTTTTGGAACGAGTTGAAGGAGTGGGGATTATTGGTGGAGAGGAAGCAATAAATTGGGGTTTATCAGGACCAATGTTACGAGCTTCCGGAATCCAATGGGATCTTCGTAAAGTTGATCAGTATGAGTGTTACAAAAAATTCGATTGGGAAGTTCAATGGCAAAAAGAAGGAGATTCCCTAGCTCGTTATTTAGTGCGAATCGGTGAAATGAAGGAATCCATAAAAATTATTCAACAGGCTCTGGAAGGAATTCCTGGGGGACCCTATGAGAATTTAGAAGTCCGACGCTTTGATAGAGCAAAAAATTCCGAATGGAATAATTTTGAATATAGATTTATCACTAAAAAACTTTCACCCAATTTTGAATTGTCAAAACAAGAACTTTATGTGAGAGTGGAAGCCCCAAAAGGAGAATTAGGAATTTATTTAATAGGAGATAGTAGTGTTTTCCCCTGGAGATGGAAAATTCGTCCACCCGGTTTCATCAATTTGCAAATCCTCCCTCAACTAGTTAAAAGAATGAAATTGGCTGATATTATGACGATATTAGGTAGTATAGATATTATTATGGGAGAGGTTGATCGTTGAAATGATAATTGATACGACAGAAGTACAAGCTATCAATTCTTTTTCTAGATTGGAATCCTTAAAAGAAGTCTATGGACTCATATGGATCTTTGTTCCCATTTTTACCCTTATATTGGGAATCACAATAGGGGTACTAGTAATTGTGTGGTTAGAAAGAGAAATATCTGCAGCAATACAACAACGTATTGGTCCTGAATATGCGGGCCCGTTGGGAATTCTTCAAGCTCTAGCAGACGGGATCAAATTACTTTTTAAAGAGGACCTTCTCCCATCTAGAGGAGATATTCGTTTGTTTAGCGTGGGGCCTTCTATAGCGGTGATATCAATTCTACTAAGTTATTTAGTAATTCCTTTTGGGTATCGCCTTGTTTTAGCCGATCTCAGTATAGGTGTTTTTTTATGGATCTCTATTTCAAGTATTGCTCCCATTGGACTTCTTATGTCAGGATATGGATCGAATAATAAATATTCTTTTTCAGGTGGTCTACGAGCTGCTGCTCAATCTATTAGTTATGAAATACCATTAAGTCTATGTGTATTATCAATATCTCTACGTGTGATTCGTTAGAACATGATTATTTTCCCTCCTCTCTAGAAATAAAGTAAAGAGGTTGAATATATTGAATGGATATTTGAATTTTTGATTCATCAATCATTAGGGTCGATGAATTAAATTAGATAGTCATATGAGTAAAATCAAACTGTTTAGAAATTTGCAGTTAAGAAGATAAAATCTCATTCCCTATGTACAAGAATATAAACGTAAGCAGTATAAACTGTTTACCCCAAGATTGTGGGATTCTTTGACTAATTATCATATCTTGAAGCGGGTACAAAAGATCAACTGTATGGGTTTTCCACTACTATCTTGTATGTATTACCATACCGGGGATCAATCAAAAATCAGTGGACAGTTAGGAACACTAAGGTACACAAAAGATTCGTAATGAAGATAATGTAAAGGTATCAAAAAAGTATTTTTTTTGTATAAATTTTTAGATAAAACGAATCATAATGCGGACTTTAAGTTGGTAGAAATGACCAAGCAGTACTTCCCCACGATTCCGATCTCGAGTATGCTCCTATTCACTGATTAAAGAAATGACTATCAGAAACGAATTAATTCTTTATTGATTTTAATTTTCAGAGTACCCCTTTTCCCTGAGAAAGAAGAACAGGAACAAAAGAAATGGAATGAAAAAAATAGAATAAGAAAAATGAATAAATACTAAATAAAAGATCTTTATTTATTATTTCTTTTCCCCATCCACATCTAATCTATACATATGGAATTCTTATCATGAATTTTGAATCAATGTCCAATTCTTTCTTTTATAGTCATTGATAGAACATATTTATTGATATAACGAGTATTTTATTGAAGGATTAAGTTATTACCGAACAAAGAGAAATTGAAATTCTATAATGAATAAGATGAATTCGGAAGCGCCCTTTTTCTTTTTAGCAGACAGAATTTCATTGGTCTAATTTTTGACTCCCCGGTGTATATTTACCATCCAAAGATGACAATAATACCCAACAAGTCCTTACATTTTTTTGTGGCCATAGAGGAGCCGTATGAAGCTGAGGTCTCATGTACGGTTTTGGAATAGCGGTGGGAACAGTGATGTTATTATCGACTATGATTATCTAACAGTCCAAGTACAGTTGATATAGTTGAGGCACAGTCAAAATATGGTTTTTGGGGGTGGAATCTGTGGCGTCAGCCTATCGGGTTTGTAGTTTTTCTAATTTCTTCTCTAGCAGAATGTGAGAGATTACCCTTTGATCTACCAGAAGCAGAGGAAGAATTAGTAGCAGGTTATCAAACCGAATATTCGGGCATCAAATACGCTTTATTTTACCTTGCTTCTTACCTAAATTTATTAGTTTCTTCATTATTTATAACAGTTCTTTACTTAGGTGGGTGGAATTTCTCTATTCCGTACATATCCATTCCGGAACTTTTTGGAATAAATAAAATAGATGAAGTTTTTGGAATGACAATTGCTATCTTTATCACATTAGCTAAAGCTTATTTGTTTCTGTTCATTCCTATCACAGCAAGATGGACTTTACCTAGGATGAGAATAGACCAGCTATTAAATCTTGGATGGAAATTTCTTTTACCTATTTCTCTAGGTAATCTATTATTGACAACTTCTTCCCAACTTGTTTCACTATAAATAAGAGAATAGGATAATGATTTTAGATTCATAACCTATCTCAAACAAGAGAAAGAAACATTAATTTATTCATGGAGATTTACAATATGTTTCCCATGGTGACTGGGTTCTTAAATTATGGCCAACAAACAATACGAGCCGCAAGATACATTGGTCAAGGTTTCATAATTACCTTATCCCATACAAATCGTTTACCCGTAACTATTCAATATCCTTATGAAAAATCGATCATATCAGAGCGTTTCCGTGGTCGAATCCATTTCGAATTTGATAAATGTATTGCTTGTGAAGTATGTGTTCGTGTATGTCCCATAGATCTACCTGTTGTTGATTGGAGATTTGAAAAAGATATTAAAAAGAAACAATTGCTTAATTATAGTATTGATTTTGGGGTCTGTATATTTTGTGGTAATTGTGTCGAGTATTGTCCAACAAACTGTTTATCAATGACTGAAGAATATGAACTTTCTACTTATGATCGTCACGAATTGAATTATAATCAAATTGCTTTGGGCCGGTTACCAATGTCAGTAGTTGGAGATTACTCAATTCAAACAGTTATGAATTCAACTCAAATCAAAATGAACAAAGATAAACCTCTTGATTCAAGAACGATTACCAATTACTAATATTTTTTGATATAAAGAATCCGAGCCTCCTTTATTTTGGTTGGTCAAAAATTACAAATAATAACTATTGATTGTTGAGAATCACTCTTTGGTTTAAACTGAGAATATGTTTTTCATGAGAATTTCGGAATATAAAATTCTGGTTATTCTTTAATTTCATAAAAAAAAAAATATATAAGGGTAACACCTTTCTCTTTCCTGGACTATTTAGTAAGGTCATGAAATATTTCGACTTATTTATTTGTTATACATAATGGATTTACCTGGACCAATACATGATATACTTGTAGTATTTCTAGGATCATTTCTTATATTAGGAAGTCTAGGAGTAGTATTAGTTACTAATCCAATTTATTCTGCCTTTTCCTTGGGATTGGTTCTTGTTTGTATATCCTTATTCTATATTCCATCAAACTCCTATTTTGTAGCTGCCGCACAACTCCTTATTTATGTGGGAGCCATAAATGTCTTAATCATATTTGCTGTTATGTTCATGAATGGTTCAGAATATTCCAATAATTCCTATCTTTGGACTGTTGGAGATGGGATCACTTTACTGGTTTGTACAAGTATTCTTTTTTCACTAATTACTACTATCCCGGACACGTCATGGTACGGAATTGTTTGGACTACGAGATCAAACCAAATTATAGAGCAGGACCTTCTAAGTAACGTTCAACAAATCGGAATTCATTTATCAACAGATTTTTATCTTCCGTTTGAACTCATTTCTATAATTCTTTTAGTTTCTTTGATAGGCGCAATTACTATGGCTCGTCAATAAGAAATACTTATACTTAGAATTAACAAAATTGTTAGAATTAGAAATTCTAAATCAAATGAAAAAAAAAGAAAGTTTTTAGTTTAATCTACTATCACTACTCTCTTTTTTTCTGTATTCTGTAATTTCTCGGTTCTAATCAATCAAATTGGTTGAATTGTGTTTATATTGAAATGAATCGAGATTGATGAGGAATTAGTCAATGATGTTTGAACATGTACTTTTTTTGAGTGTCTATTTATTTTCTATCGGTATCTATGGATTGATCACAAGTCGAAACATGGTTAGAGCACTTATGTGTCTTGAACTTATACTAAACTCGGTTAATATGAATCTCGTAACCTTTTCTGATATATTTGATAGTCGCCAATTAAAAGGAAACATTTTCTCAATCTTTGTTATAGCCATTGCAGCCGCGGAAGCAGCTATTGGGCTAGCTATTGTTTCGTCGATCCATCGTAACAGAAAATCAACTCGTATCAATCAATCGAATTTGTTGAATAATTAATCATAATTATCATATAAAATTCTTTTATTATTCATTTCATTTTTTATTTGATTTATAGTAATATGTATAGTAATATGGAAATATATTGCTATTGAAATATTTGAAATATTGAGGATCTGTTGGCCAATATGAAGTTACATATATGTAACTCGTATGATCATACTTGTGTTGTTTAAGCGAAAATAAAAATCTCTTGGTCCTTTTTCATGAACAAATTTAGAAATAGATTGATTCTTAAGATTTTTTTTGATAAACCATTGATTCGTCTGGTGTCTACAATATAAATATATGATTCTTTTACTACCGATTTTACTTTACCAGATCGAAAATTTTTTATGTTCAAAACTGGAATTTATAGACCCAATGTCACATTCAGTAAAAATTTATGATACATGTATAGGGTGTACTCAATGTGTACGAGCCTGCCCCACAGATGTATTGGAAATGATACCTTGGGACGGATGTAAAGCTAAGCAAATTGCTTCCGCGCCAAGAACCGAGGACTGTGTAGGTTGTAAAAGATGTGAATCCGCCTGTCCAACAGACTTTTTGAGTGTCCGTGTTTATTTATGGCATGAAACAACTCGCAGCATGGGTCTATCTTATTAATACGTTATAAAAAACTCCACTTGAATCATTTGATTCCCTTTTACCGACAAAAGCCCGTGCTCGAAATAATATATTTAATTTTCTCAAGCACGGGCTTTTTGGTCAAAACGTATCTTGTCTTTATCACGAGTTATTTCCCTTGGTTAACAATACTTGTAGTTTTGCCGATATTTGGGGGTTCTTCAATTTTCTTTCTCCCTCATAGGGGGAATAAGGTATTTAGGTGGTATACTATATGTATATGCTTATTAGAACTCCTTCTAACAACCTATGTGTTCTGTTATCATTTCCAATTGGACGATCCATTAATTCAATTGGAAGAGGATTTTAAATGGATAAATATTTTCAACTTTCATTGGAGACTGGGAATTGATGGACTTTCCATAGGACCCATTTTACTGACAGGATTTATCACTACTTTAGCTACTTTAGCAGCTTGGCCTGTTACTCGAAATTCGAGATTGTTTTATTTCCTGATGTTAGGAATGTATAGTGGCCAAATAGGATTATTTTCTTCTCGAGACCTTTTACTTTTTTTCATCATGTGGGAGTTAGAATTAATTCCTGTTTACTTACTTTTATCCATGTGGGGAGGAAAGAAACGTTTGTATTCGGCTACAAAGTTTATTTTGTACACTGCGGGGGGTTCCATTTTTCTCTTAATAGGAGTTTTAGGTATGGGTTTATACGGTTCTAATGAACCAACATTGGATTTTGAAAGATTAGCCAATCAGTCATATCCTGTGACATTGGAAATTTTATTATATTTTGGCTTCCTTATTGCTTATGCTGTCAAATCGCCGATTATACCCCTACACACATGGCTACCAGATACCCATGGAGAAGCACATTACAGTACATGTATGCTTCTAGCTGGAATATTATTAAAAATGGGAGCATACGGATTGATTCGGATAAATATGGAATTATTACCACACGCTCATTCCATATTTTCTCCTTGGTTGGTGATAGTAGGAACAATGCAAATAATCTATGCAGCTTCAACTTCTCTTGGTCAACGCAATTTAAAAAAGAGAATAGCCTATTCTTCCGTATCTCACATGGGTTTCATAATGATAGGAATTGGTTCTATAACTGATATGGGACTCAACGGAGCCATTTTACAAATACTCTCTCATGGATTTATCGGTGCTGCACTTTTTTTCTTGGTAGGAACGAGTTGTGATAGAATACGTCTTGTTTCTCTCGATGAAATGGGGGGGATATCCATCCCAATGCCAAAAATATTTACCATGTTTAGTAGTTTCTCGATGGCTTCTCTTGCATTGCCGGGAATGAGTGGTTTTGTTGCGGAATTCGTAGTATTTTTGGGAATAATTTCGAGTCCAAAATATCTTTTAATGCAAAAAATTCCAATTACCCTTGTAATGGCAATTGGAATGATATTAACTCCTATTTATTTATTATCTATGTTACGTCAGATGTTCTATGGATACAAATTATTCCATATTCCAAACTTGAATTTTGTAGATTTTGGACCACGAGAATTATTTGTTTCGATCTGTATCTTTCTACCCGTAATAGGGATCGGTATTTATCCGGATTTCGTTCTCTCACTATCAGTTGATAAGGTACAAGCTATCCTATCTAATTATTTTTGTAGATAGTTTTCATTACTGAGACAGAACGCAAAGTCTTAGTTAGAATTTTTTAATTTGATTTAAGATTTTTGAAGGAATTCGCTATACAACGCAAAAAAATCAAGTGAATTGGAACTGTAATGAGATGTATCCCGAGTTTTTTTTGAGAACCATTCAAATGGTTCTCAAAAAAACTCGCACAAACCTTCATTCATTATATATGGGACGATTTGTTATGTATTCCTCATGGCGTTTTTTTTATTCAATTAGGTGTCAATGTGAATGAACCATAACTATGTAGACCTATTCCTAATAGATTGATCCCAAAATAACATATCCAAATTATAAGAAATCCTATAGAAGCCACAAGTGCCGAATTTATACCTTTAAAATTTTGATTTGTTCTAGTATGTGAATAAATCGCGAAAATGGTCCAAGTAATAAATGCCCAAGTTTCCTTGGGGTCCCAATTCCAATAAGATCCCCAGGCTTCGTTAGCCCATACTGCTCCAGAAAGGATACCTATAGTTAAAAAGGTAAACCCTAAACTAATGACACGATAACTCCAATAATCCAAACGCCGAGTTAATTGATATTTGTAATAATTTCCAAATGAAAGAAAAGAAGTGTGTTTAAACACACTTCTTTTTTCATTCAAGTGTTCAATCTTGCCAAAGAAAAATGACTTAATAAAGATCAAGAAATTTTTGCTTTTACAAAAAATATCGATGTTTTTTCGAAATGTAATGACTAGAAAAGCGACTGATAATAAGGACCCGCATAAAAGAGCTGCATAGCTCAATAACATCATACTTACGTGCATCATTAACCACTGAGACTGTAGAGCAGGTACTAATCTTGCCGATTGATGCATTTCACTTGAAAGACCTGATGTGGCGAAACCTTGGGTAAAAATAGCACTTGGGGCGGTTATTGCACTTAAATCATTTTTATGATTCCATATCTTGGAAATCATATGAATAATGGAAAAACTCCACGAAAGGAAGATTAATGACTCATATAAATTACTTAATGGAAAATGTCTCGAAGAAATCCAACGAGTAATTAATAATCCTGTTATAGAGAAAAAAGTAGCTATCATTCCCTTTTCCGACGAATTGCGTAACCCTATGATTTCCTGGACTAATAGGGTCGTCAAATGAATCGTAATCACAATGGAAATGATCGAAAAAGAGAGATGAGTTAGTATATGTTCTAAAGTCGCAAATATCATAAAAAAAGGGGGGTCCCATTACAGAATTGAAATCGGGAATTAAATACATTATAGGACCCATTGTATTTCTTTTAGAGTATGCCGCCACTCGGACTCGAACCGAGATGCTCTAGCACTGCTTCCTAAGAGCAGCGTGTCTACCGATTTCACCATAGCGGCTTACTTGAAATAATAATAGTAAATTCGTGTTGAATCGTCTAGATCTAGATTTAAGGATTCAATATGGTTTAGGAAACATTAGAATTGATGAATAAGAACTTCTTAAATTTTTTTTTTATGGAACATACATTTCAATATGCGTGGATAATACCCTTTTTTCCATTTCCCGTTACTATGTTAATAGGATTTGGACTTCTGCTTATTCCAACAACAACAAAAAATATTCGTCGTATGTGGGCTTTTTCGAGTGTTTTGATGTTAAGTATAGCTATGGCATTTTCGGTCAATCTATCTATTCAGCAAATAAATGGAAATTTTATCTATCAATATCTATGGTCTTGGACCATCAATAATGATTTTTCTTTAGAGTTTGGACATTTGATTGATCCACTTACTTCTATTATGTCAATATTAATTACTACTGTTGGAATCGTGGTTCTTATTTATAGTGACAATTATATGTCGCATGATCAAGGATATTTGAGATTTTTTGCTTATCTGAGTTTTTTTAATGCTTCTATGTTGGGATTAGTTACTAGTTCCAATTTGATACAAATTTATATTTTTTGGGAACTTGTAGGAATGTGTTCGTATTTATTAATAGGTTTTTGGTTCACACGACCAATTGCGGCAAGTGCTTGTCAAAAAGCTTTTGTAACCAACCGTATAGGGGATTTTGGTTTATTATTAGGAATTTTAGGACTTTATTGGATAACCGGTAGTTTAGAATTTCGAGATCTATTCGAAATAGCTAATAACTTGGTTCATAATAATCAAGTCAATTCTTTATTTGCTATTCTGTGTGCTTCTTTTTTATTTGTTGGTGCAATTGCTAAATCCGCACAATTCCCCCTTCACATATGGTTACCTGATGCTATGGAAGGACCTACTCCGATTTCGGCTCTTATACATGCTGCAACTATGGTAGCAGCAGGAATTTTTCTTGTAGCTCGACTTCTTCCTCTTTTCATAGTTATACCTTACATAATGAATCTCATTTCTTTAATAGGCGTAATAACAGTACTATTAGGAGCTACTTTGGCTCTTGCTCAAAGAGACATTAAAAGAAGTTTAGCTTATTCTACAATGTCTCAATTGGGTTATATTATGTTAGCTCTAGGTATAGGTTCTTATCGAGCCGCTTTATTCCATTTGATTACTCATGCCTATTCGAAAGCCTTATTGTTTTTAGGATCTGGATCCATTATTCATTCAATGGAACCTATTGTTGGATATTCACCAGAGAAAAGTCAAAATATGGTTCTTATGGGTGGTTTAACCAAATATGTTCCGATTACAAGAATTACTTTTTTATTAGGTACACTCTCTCTTTGTGGTATTCCGCCTCTTGCTTGTTTTTGGTCAAAAGACGAAATTCTTAATGATAGTTGGTCGTATTCATCAACTTTCGCAATAATAGCTTCCTTTACAGCAGGATTAACTGCATTTTATATGTTTCGTATGTATTTACTTACTTTTGATGGACATTTGCGCATTTATTTTCAAAATTACAGTAGTGCTAAAAATAGCTCTTGCTATTCAATCTCCTTATGGGGAAAAGAAACATCCAAAGTAATCAATAGAAATTTACTTTTATCAAAAGCCAATAACAATAAGAAAGTATCCTTTTTTTCAAAAGATACATATCAAATTGATGATAATGTAAGAAATGGTATACGATACTTTAGTACTTACTTTAGAAATAAATACATTTATACCTATCCTCATGAGTCAGACAATACCATGTTATTTCCTCTGCTTGTATTGGTACTATTTACTTTATTCGTTGGATCAATAGGAATTCATTTTGATCCAGGAATAATGGATTTTGATATATTATCGAAATGGTTAACTCCTTCCATACAATTTTTCCATCCAAATTCGAATGATTCCTCGGATTGGTATGATTTTCTGAAAAATGCAGTTTTTTCAGTAAGTATAGCCTTTTTTGGATTATTTATAGCATTTATTTTATATGGATCTGCTTATTCATCTTTCCAGAATTTCGGCTTAATCAATTCATTTGTAAAGAAGAATTCCAATGGAATCATTTTTGACCGAATAAAAAATATGATATACAATTGGTCATATAATCGCGGTTACATAGATATTTCTTATACTAGAATTTTTACTTTGGGTATACGAAGATTAGTTGAAATAATTCATTTTTTTGATAGACATATAATTGATGGAATTATAAATGGGGTTGGCCTTGCTGGTTTCTTTATGGGGGAAGGGGTCAAATATATGGGAGGGGGTCGAGTCTCCTCTTATCTATTCTTATATTTATCTTATGTATCAATCTTTTTTTTCATTTTTCTATTTTATTTTTAGAATTTTAGTTTAGTTGTGTTATTTAGTTAGTTAAATGATTCCTCTCCAAAGTCAAACATATTCTTTTTATGTCCAAATTCTCGAGAATCATTATGAAATAGACCATAAATCTTATTTATCCAAAACATTTCTACGGAATATGCTGGTGAAGTAATTAAATTATTCATGATTACACGTGAATCAATTTTTTTTATTGTTCCTCGAGAGGGTCCTTTCAAAAAAGGATCATACATTTTTGGCAAGTATTCTTGTTCATTCTCATCATTGCATAATCTGATCCTTTTTTCGAGCATATCTAAAGCAAAAGATCCCTTCTCTTTTTCTAGAATTTTTATTCGACTTATCAATTCATTGTTCAAGTTGTTTTTTTTTTGTTCATTGGTATAAACCCAATAATTATACAGGTCCTCGTGGGATACTTTTTCTGTCGTGTACAAAGAAATTTTCCGTTCTATCAT